TAATTGATCCTATTGATAATACAGAGAATGGACCTGTCATCTCTATCAAGATGATTCTACCTCGTCAGATACTTATTCTAGTCTCTGGAGCACGGACTATATAGAATAGATCAAGAAAATAAATATTTGAACTATGATTCATACCTATTATTCAGACCTCGCAACCGGATTAAAAAAAAAGGAAATAGGTCTTTTATAAATCAAACAATTTTTTCCTTCATACTTATTTTGATCGAAATAAATCTATTTCTCTATATTTTGTTGAGTTATTACATTCATTAAAGAAGTGATGATCAAATGGTTTTTACTCAGAAAATCTTTGAGTTTAGCTTTGGTTTTATGAAATCATCGTGGTTTTAGTATGAATCTGAGGTTTCAATTGATTCATAGGGTCTCAACAAGAGAATTCTTATCAAAAAAAAGATAGGGAAGAGAAGATTCAATAGGCCTTTCAGGATTAACATAAAGAAAGATGGATGAGCCAACTTGAGATTGTATTTATTGGCATTATCATCACAAAGAAGAGATTCCGGATTTTTCTTACTTCGTATCTTTTGGTCAAATCGAGTCAAGCGGCTAAGCCACAAGAAGTTTTAAACTCTCTATTCCATATCCGTTGAAACTAGTATTTGTGTGTTTCGGCTTGAGCCGTACGAGATGAAATTCTCATATACGGCTCTCAGAGGGGGAGTCTTTCTTGGGTTACCTATCTCAATAAAGTATATGATTGGTTCGAGGAACGTCTCGAGATTCAAGCGATTGCAGATGATATAACTAGTAAATATGTTCCTCCTCATGTCAACATATTTTATTGTCTAGGGGGGATTACGCTTACTTGTTTTTTAGTACAAGTAGCTACGGGTTTTGCTATGACCTTTTACTATCGTCCAACTGTTACAGAGGCTTTTTCCTCTGTTCAATACATAATGACTGAAGTCAACTTTGGTTGGTTAATTCGATCAGTTCATCGATGGTCAGCAAGTATGATGGTTCTAATGATGATATTGCACGTATTTCGTGTGTATCTTACGGGTGGGTTTAAAAAACCCCGCGAATTAACTTGGGTTACAGGGGTGGTTCTAGCTGTATTGACCGCATCTTTTGGCGTAACTGGTTATTCCTTACCTCGGGACCAAATTGGCTATTGGGCAGTCAAAATTGTAACAGGCGTGCCTGAAGCTATTCCTATAATAGGATCGCCTTTGGTAGAATTATTACGTGGAAGTGCTAGTGTGGGCCAATCCACTTTGACTCGTTTTTATAGTTTACATACTTTTGTATTGCCTCTTCTTACTGCCGTATTTATGTTAATGCACTTTTCAATGATACGTAAGCAAGGTATTTCGGGTCCTTTATAGAGAAGGCAGATCATAGATATTTGTAATTTATCATATCGGGGAGGAACAAGAGTTTTTCATTGCTACAAATATGGATTATTGAAAAATAAGGCATGTTATTTGGATACTTCTATTCAACTCTGAAGTATTGTTTATTTGATACGAATCGAATAGTTGAAGTATATTTTCCTAAAAGAGGATGGATTATGGGAGTGTGTGACTTGAACTATTGAGTGGTCCATGCAGATATATGATTTTATCCGCCACGTTGGAATTCACAACCCAATGTGTCTCCGCATCCAACCATCACGTCAGTCCCTTTATGTAGCATAGGATAGGCCGGTTCGCTTGAGGAGAATTTTTCTATGATCATACCCGAATCATGTCATGCATGAACAGGCTCCGTAAGATCCCTAGAATAAGTGATGTGGAATCCAACGTTCTATTTATTCCACTTTGTTTAATTTTTCTTTTTTTTAGTAATTTTCTTCTAATTAATTGATAGTATTAGTATTTCGTATTAATTTGATAGTAATCTTAGTAAGTTTTTTATAGTATGTAGATGCATTCATTTCCTCTGCATCGACCCTGATCTATGATACTATCGGAGTTAAATAAGGGATCTAAGGAAGTACAGGGGCTAGACTTTATTAGTAACAAGTAAAAACTTTGTATTTTTGTATGTAATACAATCGAGATGTTGTGGGGATAAATACCAACCAAAAGACATGAATGAGACAATCCAAAAAGCACTTGATCATGATCGAATTTGTAAGCCTACTTGGATATTGAGCAGTTCCTTGTTGCCAGAACTGAATTCTTTACAATGAATCGTTGCAACTCGGGAAAATGGAATTTGATAAATCTTTTATTACATAGAGTCATTCTACATTATATATGTAGATATGTATGAAATATAGAAATATAGAGATTCTATGGACCTATTTCTTATTTATGTTCTATGGATCTATTTCTGTGATTCTTTTGATTCTTGCTCGAGCCGGATGATAAAAAATTATCATGTCCGGTTCCTTTGGGGGATGGATCTACAATAATTCACCTATCCAAATAACAAAGAAACCTGATTTGAATGATCCTGTATTAAGAGCTAAATTGGCTAAAGGGATGGGACATAATTATTATGGAGAACCTGCATGGCCCAATGATCTTTTATATATTTTTCCAGTAGTAATTCTAGGAACTATTGCATGTAATGTGGGCTTAGCAGTTCTAGAGCCGTCAATGATCGGTGAACCGGCGGATCCGTTTGCAACTCCCTTGGAAATATTACCCGAATGGTACTTTTTTCCCGTATTTCAAATACTTCGCACAGTACCCAATAAGTTATTGGGTGTTCTTTTAATGGTTTCAGTACCAATAGGATTATTGACAGTACCTTTTTTGGAGAATGTAAATAAATTCCAAAATCCATTTCGTCGTCCAGTAGCTACAACAGTCTTTTTGATCGGTACCGCAGTAGCTCTTTGGTTAGGTATTGGAGCAACTTTACCTATTGAGAAATCCCTAACTTTAGGTCTTTTTCAAATTGATTAAACCGTTAAATACCACGACATATGTATCTAAGGAAGATCCCCTTCTGGATCTTCCCTAGATACATCAATCTTATTATGATCTATTCTGCAAATATATGGACCGTGTCGAAGATTAAAAACTCATTCTATTCTTTTTTATTTCTAAAAACGAAAAAATGAAAAAAGTCCAATGGATTTAAAATGAAAACTTTTTCTTAGGTAAATTGATTGCAAAATACTTCTGTAGAGTCCCCAATATCTGTTTTACATCTTCTATGCGAAAATATTCCATTTTCATAAGATCTTCTTGACTGTGACTCAAAAGGTCCAATAATGTATGTATATTGGACCTTTTGAGACAATTATAGGTCCTGGAAGACAATTCTGATTGGTCAATAAAAATACATGTCAATGGAATTCCTTTTTTGTTTTTATTTAGATTAGTGAATTTGTCTTGAAAGGAAAAAAGGGGTAGATTCCATCTGTTTTCATTTTCCTTGAAATTCATGTCCTCTTCCTCTGCATGTAGAAAAGGAATCAATAAATCAATCAAATTACGAGAAGCTTCATAAAGTGCTTCTTTAGGAGTTAAACTTCCATTCGTCCATATTTCTAGAAAGAGTATCTCTTGTTTTTCATTCCCATTCCCATAAGAATGAATACTATGATTCGCATTTCGAACAGGCATAGATACAATATCTATAGGATAACTTCCAGCGTGAGAGTCATTTGTGAATTGAATACGATATCCGCGATCTCTCTTGATTTGTAATTCAATACACAAATCAATTGGTTCTGTCAGGTTCGCTATATGCTGTGTCGTATCAACTATTTCTACAGAAGGTGGTGAGATGATATCTTGAGCTGTTATGTATTTGGGACCCCTGACGCAAATGGATGCGTCCCTAACTCCATAGAGATTACTTCTCAATACAATCTCTTTCAAATTTATTAAAATCTCATGTACTGATTCTTCAATACCCGCTATCGTAGAATATTCATGCAGCACATTTTCAGATTTTGCACGTGTGATATATGTTCCTTCTATTTCTCCAAGTAAAGCCCTTCGCATGGCAATACCTATGGTATCGGCTTGACCTTTCATAAGCGGGGACAGAACGAAACGACCATAATAAAGACGCTTGCTGTCTACTCTTGATTCAACACATTTCCACTGTAGTGTTCGAGTGGATCCTGCTACTTCTTCTCGAACCATACTATTATTTTTCTTTTCTTTATGATTATTGGATCAGATCATTGAATCATTTCTTTCTCTTGAAATCTCTTGAATTCTTATTTCTACACACGTCTTTTTTTAGGGGGGCGACATCCATTATGCGGCATGGGTGTTACATCACGTACGAAACTTAATAGCATCCCATTTCTACGAATGGCTCGTAATGCCGCATCTCTTCCGAGACCTGGACCCTTTATCATAACTTCTGCTCGTTGCATACCCTGATCAACTAATGTACGAATAGCATTAAATGCTGCGGCTTGAGCAGCATAGGGTGTTCCTTTTCTTGTGCCTCTGAATCCAGAAGTACCTGCGGAAGCCCAAGAAACCACCCGACCTCGTACGTCTGTAACAGTTACAATAGTATTGTTGAAACTCGCTTGAACATGAATAACTCCTTTTGGTATTCTACGTTCATTCTTATTTGAACCAATACGTGCATTCTTACGTAAACCAATTTTTGCTATAGATTTTGTCATATTTTATTAGATCATATTCATAAGAAGAAAAGAAAAAGAAAGAAGAATCAGAAATCGACAGAAAGATACGGGGATATCCATTTCATATGAAAACGAATCCTTTCTTCTTTCTTTTTACATGTACATGGGTTTTAAAAAGTACTTGATTTAGAATTTGAGAAGGATTACCCCTGTCTCTGTTTATGTCTCGGATTGGAACAAATGACTATAATTCGACCCCGCCTACGAATCAAGCGACATTTTTCACAAATTTTACGAACAGAAGCCCTTATTTTCATATTTATCATTCCTTACTTTCATTCTGAATCTCTTTTTTTGGAAACAAGAATCAGTTTATTGCATTTTTGAACTTCGAATTCTATCCCTACGAAAAGGATGTTTAAAAGAATGATCTAATTGTTCGAATCTTTTTTGCGAAGTCTATAAATTATACGTCCCCTGGTTGAATCATAACGACTCATTTCGATTTTGACTCTATCTCCGGGTAGTATACGTATAAAACTGCGTCGGATTCTCCCTGAAATATAACCTAGAATTAGATCTTCATTATCTAACCGAACTCGGAACATACCGTTGGGAAGTGATTCAGTAATTAAACCCTCATGAATCAATTTTTGTTCTTTCATTCCAGGGAACCCCCTTTAAGTATCAACTAATAGAGGAAGAGTTCTATAATTCACTTCTCCTATATATTTTACAAATAGTAAGTTCGAGAAAAAATTAGGGTACCCCAGGAGAATCACCATATATAACACAAAATTTCTCCTCCAATTTTTTCTAGTCGAGCTTCTCGATCTGTCATTATACCTCGAGAAGTAGAAAGAATTACAATTCCCATTCCACCTAAAATCTTAGGAATTCGTTGATAGTTGGAATAGATTCGTAGACCGGGTCGGCTTATACGCTTTAAAATTATTTTATTCCCTTTCCTAGTCTTTCTATGTCGTAAGGTTGAAACCAAGAAATTTTTTTGACTTTCTTGATGTTTTCGAACGTTTTCAATAAAACCTTCTCGTAAAAGTATTTTCACAATGCTTTTAGTGATATTAGTAGATACTATTTGAACTCTTCCCTTTTGATCTATGTCAGCATTTCTTATAGAAGTTATTATATCGGCAATAATGTCCCTACCCATGACGAACTATAGTTATTGGTGCCTCCTCATTTTGATATAATCAACATGCTTCTTTTTTGTTTTATTTTTTATTGAATTTTTTTTTTGGAAATTCTTAAATTATAAAAAATTATTATAAATTTCAAATATATGCATGAGACACAATCTATTAATCGGATATATTTCAGATATTTGAATATTCTATTTCTATATATAGAATAGATAGGATATATCCTATTTTCATTTATAAAACTTCGGGTGCTAATGAAACTATTTTAGTAAAATTCAACTGTCGCAATTCCCGAGCAATCGCACCAAAAATTCGAGTTCCTTTTGGATTTCCTTCTTGATTAATGATAACCGCTGCATTGTCATCATATCGTATTATCATGCCGTTGTCACGTTTGAGTTCTTTACACGTACGTACAATCACAGCTCTAATTATTTCTGATCTTTCTAGAGGCATGTTGGGCACTGCTTCTTTAATTACAGCAACAATAACATCGCCAATATGAGCATATCGGTGATTACCGGTTCCTATGATTCGAATACACATCAATTCTTGAGCTCCACTGTTATCCGCTACATTCAAAAGGGTCTGAGGTTGAATCATATCATTTTTATTTGAATCTCTTATTTCAATGCAAGGGATAATGGAAAAAAGAAATATTGTCTGTCCAGAGATAAAGAAATCTGTGGTTATTTTTTCATTCTCAATACTCCTTCCTTCTTATTTTACTTTTGTTTACCTATTCTGAAATAACAAATTGAGTTCGTATAGGCATTTTGCATGCAGCGATTTCCATAGCAGTTTTGGCTACAGTTTCTGATACTCCACTCATTTCATAAAGTATTCGGCCCGGTTTCACAACGGATACCCAATATTCGGGGGATCCCTTGCCCGAACCCATACGTGTTTCTGTAGGTCTTACAGTAACAGGTTTGTCGGGAAAGATACGTACCCATATCTTTCCACCACGACGTGCATATCGTGTCATTGCTCTTCGCCCTGCTTCTATTTGTCTAGCTGTGATCCAAGCAGGTTCAAGTGCCTGAAGAGCATATCTGCCAAAACAAATATGATTGCCTCGGCAAGATATTCCCTTCATTCTACCTCTATGTTGTTTACGAAATCTGGTTCTTTTGGGGTTATAGTTGATGGTTGTTTCTGAATTCCATCTCTACTGCAGAGCCGGACATGAGAGTTTCTTCTCATCCAGCTCCTCGCGAATGAAATGATTCAATAATATTAAATATACACATGTATTTATGTATTTCATTCTATCAAAATGAAAAGCAAGAATATACTAATTTACTAATTTTTTTATATTGAATTTGTTACATAGGTAACTTTCTATATAACTAACTAGATAACTAGGTGTGTTTATTTATATAGAAATATATAATGCTTCTTTCTTTTATCAAAATTTCTAAAGTCTTTTACTTTACTTCTATTGAAATTGAATCACGCCAATAAATGAAATTTTTAAATGAAAAAAAATAAATAAAGGTTTCGCGGGCGAATATTGACTCTTTCCTCCTTCATTTGTAGGATAAATCCATGACCATTCAGAAGAAATCCATTTTTTCTTGGTTCATTTCGCCATCCTACCCAATGAATAATTAGGATTGATTCGTTTTCAAGAAAATCCTATGTAGTCACAGGTTCCATCGTTCCCATAGCTTCTCCGTTAATGTTTAGGCCTGAACTCTGCAATGGAGCTCTCAACAAAATCTGTTATTTGTTTCCGAATCAATCTCCTCAGTTTTTATTAACCCGAAGCTCGATTAAATTATTCTCTATTTTCTATTATTTAGATTATTATTTGAATTTCATTTATTTTTTTTATTATTATTTGTATATTTCTTATTCTATTGTATTGTATGTTTTTCATTTCTTTCTTTTATTCTATTTATTATTTGTATATTTCTTATTCTATTGTATTGTAATTGTATATTTTGTATTTTTATTTTATATTGATGTTGATGCTTTATAACACTGCCTTTTTTATGGGGTAATTTTTCATAAACCATACATATGGGAATCATATATCATTGAGATCTTTATTCTCTCTTTCTATCATCCTTCCATTTTTCCACATCCCTTTTTTTCACAATTCATAATCAGATTTCTTTTTTATGAAAAGAATTTCAGTTGCTACAACTATATGATCGATTCAGTCATATAGTGACTGTTTCTTGGGATCTCGATAATACGAAGCAATAAGTTGGTTATTAGTTTTGAGTTTCTTTAGTTTTGATAGTTACTAAGTTTATAGTGGGATTAGCCTGTTTTTTCAATCTCAATTCTCAACTCTAAATAAAAAACTAACGAGTCACACACTGAGCATAGCAATTATACTAAAATCTAAATTAAATGAAAGGGTAAATCAAATTTTTATTCAACCTTATAGAATTAGAAGAATTAGAATTGTTCGTTTTTATTTGATTAAGAAAAAAAGAAGAAAAGAGTTTCTAAATTTTTTCTATCGATGACCAGAATGGCGAAATAAAGAAAGGTCCATTCTTCTTCTTTTTTATTTTCTTATTCTTCGTTTACAAATATCCAAATTTTGATGCCTAAGACTCCATAGATAGTTCTAATTGTATGGGAACAGTGATCAATTTTAGCGCGAATTGTTTGTAAAGGAACCCTGCCTTCTCTGATCCATTCGACACGTGCAATCTCTTTTCCGTCGATACGCCCTGCAATTTGCACTTGAATTCCTTTTGTACCCGTTTGTTCAGTTAATTCAATAGCTTTTTTCATTGCCTTTCGAAATGAGACTCTATTTTTTAATTGTAAAGCTATATATTCTGCAAGAATATTAGGTTGTCCATAAGGCTTTTCAATTCTTGTGATAGCAATGTTGAGTCTCCGGTTTACAGAATGAAATTCTTTTTGTACATTCATCTGTAATTCTTCGATTCCCCGTGTTCGTCCTTCTATTAATAAATTGGGAAATCCAATATAGATTATCACCTGAATCAAATCTATTCTTTTTTGAATTACTATATGGGCAATTCCTTCGAAACCTGAGGATATTCTCTTATTTTTTTTTACATAGTCCTTAATACAATTCCGTATTCTTTCATCTTCTTGTAGACCCATGGAAAAATTCTTTGGTTTTGCGAACCAAAAAGAATGATGACTTTGAGTTGTTCCAAGTCTGAAACCAAGTGGATTGATTTTTTGTCCCATATTTTTCTATTATTTTTCCATCCATTTTTTTCTAAATAGGAATCTAAAATTTTGATTTTTCTTTTAAAAAAATCTTTATATGACAAGTGGTTTTTTTTATCAGATAACTACGCCCTCGAGCCCGGGGTCTTAACTTTTTAACAATAGTACCTCTATTGACTTCAGCTTTACTAATAAATAAATCAGCTTCATTCAAACCCATATTATGACTAGCATTTGCTGCTGCAGAATAAACTAATTTTAAAATTGGATAAGATGCCCTATAAGGCATTAGTTCCAATATCATGAGTGTTTCTTCATAAGAACGTCCGCGAATCTGATCAATTACTCTTCGTGCTTTGAAAACAGACATACATATATGTTGAGCTAACACTTTTGCTTCTCTATCCGAATTTTCGTTCTTTATCATAAAAGTTCTCCCCCGCCAATGAATGATAAGTTCCTAGGTGAAGTATAGTATAAGATAAGTAAGAAAAGTGAGTATATTAGTATACTAGAAAAAGAAATAGACCTATACTCTTACTATAAGATAAAGACTCTGAAGTCTAAATACTATTAAAATACTATTAAGATAAGGCTTTTCACATGAATACTTAGTAGAACGACTAACGACGAGATTTATTATCGTTTCTCGCGTGTCTCACGAAAGTTAGAGTAGGTGCGAATTCTCCCAATTTGTGACCGACCATACGATCTGTGATATAAATAGGTAAATGTTCCTTTCCATTATGAATAGCGATTGTATGGCCAATCATTGTGGGTATAATGGTAGATGCCCGAGACCAAGTCACTATGATTTCTTTCTCCTCCCTCCTGTTGAGTTTTTCAATTCTTCCCGCTAAATGATTAGCTACAAAAGGATTTTTTTTTAGTGAACGTGTCACGGCTGATTACTCCTTTTTTTACATTTTTTAAATTGGCATTCTATGTCCAATATCTCGATCTTAATCTGAAGTATAATGATGAATGGAAAAAAGAGAAAATCCTTTAGCTAGATAAGGGAAGGGGCGGATGTAGCCAAGTGGATCAAGGCAGTGGATTGTGAATCCACCATGCGCGGGTTCAATTCCCGTCGTTCGCCCATCACATTATTTCCAAT